TTTACGTATTCTTCTATGTGCATTAAACTGTTATAGTATCCTATATTTTATTATTTTATACTTTATTCTTTCTCGCCATCTTTCTTCTATTTTCTTTTGCCCATTTTTGTTCTATTTTGTTTTCTTTCCGATTCAGATAAAAAGAAAATATTTTGCAAGTTAAAAAACTTCGAATATTTGTTCTATTTACTTTCTATCTGTCTATCTGTCAGAAAAGACGAAAGAGAGTGGATTTGCCTATTATTAAATTCAATACAATATTAAAATAGAAAACTTTTAATGTTTTAATGAAAGTATTTTGAAATGAAAGTATTTTTCTCTAATCTAGAATAGATTCGATTGTCGGAAAAGATATTGTATGTATTGATATAAAAATATGTGGTACATGAAGTCATGATCTGATAGATATATCAATGTTATTATATATAAATTTTCTATTAGGTAGAAATTAAATATCAATATAAATTGATATTGATCTTATGTTCTGGAATCAAAAAAAGATATTAAAAAAGTCTTTTCTATGTCTTATATGATGACTTCGAATAAACTTTTCTATGGAGAAAGGGAATAGTGATTTATTCCTTATAGAAATAAACTAATTAGATAGAATAATTAGGAGCAAGAAGATTAAATCATAAATATCGACAGATTTTTTTCGGAGTTCAAAAAGAAATATCAAAATGAAAGAAAAAGCGTAGCTACTCTTTCAATTTCATCTATATCGAATTTGAATATCAGAATAGTAGACATAGTCATGATGCAATAGGTTAGGTCCACTTACTTTTATTGATTTCGAATCCAATTTTGACGATTGATTTATGGAAAAGAAGGAAATTTGGCGATTTAAGAGATAATTTCTCATTTATTGAATTATTCATTATATTTCTATTCTAATATAATAAACAAATGTTCAACCTTCTAACTAAACTTTCTAACTCTATAAATAACTAGATAAAAAAAAAATAGACTAATATTATATATTCTAAAGAATACTCTAGAATTCTAATAATATATATTCGAAATACTATACTATAACTAGAATAGTATATATTCTATTTAGAATATATTCTAAAAAAATAGACTATTATAAAAAATAGAAGAAAATATATTCGAAATAGCTAGAAATATATTCTATAACTAAACTAGAATATAGAAGAAAGATATTATATAAAATTAAGAAAATTATATAAATCGAAAAATTATAGAAAATAGAAATATATTAGATTAGAATAAAATAATTTATTATTATTAAATATTAATATTGGATATTACAATATTCTAATACTACTAATAGCTTACTAATAATATATTCAAATATTCTATAGATAGATTCTAAACGAAAGTCGAAAAGAAGCTAAAATAAAGCATTATAATATTAATTATATTAATTTTTGAAAATTTTAGAATTAATTAGAATTCTAGAGTTTCTTACTTTTGTTATTATAAATAGCAACTTCTATTCCCTCTTCAAATAGGAATACTACCGCTGGTTTTATGAAAAAACGCCAAAGCCCCTTATCGGATTTGAACCGATGACTTACGCCTTACCATGGCGTTACTCTACCACTGAGTTAAAGGGGCTCATTTGATTGAATTCTTGAATGATCTACTATGTGGATAAGATAGATCTATGAAACTAGATTAGAAATTCAATCTCTAAATCTAGAAAAAGTAAGTAACTATATTAGAAACTATATTCTAATAGAATATTAATTAAATATTAAATAAATTTTTATTAAATAAATTATTTAATTAGAATTTGAAATTAGTATTCTCGATTAGAATTATTCTATTCTAATTATTAAATTATCTAATTTATTAAATTATCTAATTATTAAATTAAAATGAAATTATTCTAATCGATAATGGCCTATAATGGATAATGGCGATTAGAATGAATCTTAATATAAGAATAAAAAAATTCTATGGAATCTGAAAGGGGCAAAGATTCTTCAAATCAAGTCATACCATTTTCTTATATTGACAATTTCAAAAAACTGTTCATACTATGAACATAGTATGCTGGCGGTCGGGCAAATGTGCCCCCATCGTCTAGTGGTTCAGGACATCTCTCTTTCAAGGAGGCAACGGGGATTCGACTTCCCCTGGGGGTAGGGTATTACGAACGGAAGGGAATCGTGGATTCTTTTTTTTTTTAATAAAAAAATCTGGAATTGATTCTTCCTGGGTCGATGCCCGAGCGGTTAATGGGGACGGACTGTAAATTCGTTGGCAATATGTCTACGCTGGTTCAAATCCAGCTCGGCCCAATAATTCACTGATCCGCCATGAAATAAGCCCCTTGTTCTCGCGAAATGCCTGATACGGAAAAAAGGAAAAAGTTCGGATATCTCTCTACTTTTTCTTTATTTTATTTGTTTTATTTCTTTTTTTTCTCAAAATTCTGATCTTGCGAATCATCTAGACTCAGATCCGGATTTGTAAGTATAAAGTCTAAGAATAAAGAGTAATATAAAGAAAAAAGAGTCTTTTTTTTTTTTTACATTGAAAGATTTTTTTTATTCGATTTTGATTTGAAATAATGAAAAGATTACTAGCAATCCCTGTCCCTTTGTATCATTAAAGTGTATATCCATGTGAATATCACACTCCCCCTTTCTGTTCCAAGGCGTTGATTTCAATCGAAAATCGAAATATAAATATAAAAAAAAAGGGTTTGAATGAAATCATAATAATATGTATGCTGTACATTTTATTGCATTTCCCGGGGATTGTAGTTCAATTGGTCAGAGCACCGCCCTGTCAAGGCGGAAGCTGCGGGTTCGAGCCCCGTCAGTCCCGACGGATCTAATAATATTAAAAAAAAAATGGAATAAAACAAATACGTCAACTCATATCTCCCCCTTCTGCGAAAGGGGAGCAAATAGCACAATTTCATTTTCCATTCCCAAGGGGATACTTCTTTTTTTTTTTTTATTCTTATTACTTAATTCTTATGACTTATTTATTTAATATTTCTATATTTAATTCTATTTAAATATTTTCTATACAAATTCTAGTTAATTTGAAATTTTATTTACTATTCAATTTAATTTGAATATTTGGAATATTTCATTTATTAATATTATGGAATTTATATTATTAAATAAAATTATTAAATTAATTATTATTAAAAAATTAATTATTATTAAATAATTAAGTTTTTAATATTTACATATTAAATAGTTACATAAACATAATTAATAGTTACTTAATAGTTACATAATTAAGATTTAACTATTTCATTTTTTTTTTCTTTTTTCAACTAGTACTGATTAATCGAAACATATGTGAATTAGTACAATTATTGGTAGCGTCATATTCAAGATTTAAAAAGATACTCTACTTAGTTTGGATTTTTCGATTACTCCTGACCCGTATAATGAAATCGAATCGAGTACCATATCTTTTTCGGTAGCCCCATACACAACACAAATAAATCACACAAAAAAATCGGATTTGTACGATACAAAATGAATTTAATTTCTTTGATAGAATCCTTTTTTTTTTTTTTTAAGTATCTTTTTTCTTGGCTCCGATTTTGGATTTTGTCTAATCTCATTCAAATTTCAAATTGCGCACTTTTGTTTGGGTTTGGTTGTAACCAATCTAAGTGGAAAGGAAAGGTGGTTACATGATACGTCTCCCATGATTGTACAAAGAAGTCAAGAATTTTTTATTTTTTCGAGAAAAGAATATGAAAAAAAAAAAAAAGTAAAGTAAATAAATTTGCAATTGAATCAAGAATCTGTTTTTTAATTCGGTATGGATAAACAATCTTTCTATGTTATACTATTGAATTCTCGACAATGAAGCGATTTGATAGCTCAGATATTGTTATTCATGATATTGATCCAATTCAATATCATCGAGATGGAATTCATCCCATTGAATTTAGAGTAGAGGCGAAAGATTTAGTATCTCTATGGGATTTAATCCCGAGTTTTTGCGAAGTAAAGAAAAATGAAAGAAACGATGAGATTATGGAAGTAAATACTCTTGCATTTATTGCTACTGCATTGTTTATTCTAGTTCCTACTGCTTTTTTACTTATAATATACGTAAAAACTGTTAGTCAAGGTGATTAATTTGAATGAAACCTGACTTCTTAGTTCTTATCAATGATTGACGGAATAAAATGAAAAGGATTACTAGTTTTCTGAAATAAATAGACTAGAATTAGCAGTATTCTATGAGATCCCATAGTATGATAGAAAAAAATCTTTTTTTTCTATCATACTACCTATTTTTGGTATTCTAATGTATAAAGTTATACTGTATGAAGATATAGGTTTAGTATAGATATAGATTAATCTAGAATCTCATATTGATATATCTAGATATCAATTCTCTATCTGGAATGTACATAATGTCCCAATTCTATTTCTTCATCTATTTGTGTTGATTCTAATTAATCTGAAATAGTCGAAAGGCAGGTCTTACTTTTATTATTCTAATTCCTATAGTTCTGATTATTTTCAATATGAATCCCAACATCCACTGAAAGAATAAAATCAATAAAAAAAAAGTAAAAAAATCTGGACATATAGTAATATTAATTATTAATCTTAATAAAAGAAAATCAAGAAATCTTTTTTTAACATTTCGAAGAAAGAATTGATCGAGCAGTTGACAGATCATCCAAGGAAAGGAGTTCTATAAAAACTTTTAAGGTTTCAACAAAACAAAAAGGATTAGTAAACCCTGCCCGTTTTTAATCCTTGACTCATGATATGAAATAAGTCAAGTTAATAAAATAAGGTATAGCATAAATCCATTTTATAAAAGAATAAAACAAATAATATTTATAAAAGAATAAAACAAATAATAAACTAAGCAAGAAAATATCTTATTTCCCATGGAAAAGTCACTTAATTTTAATCACTTTGAATATTTAAGAACCAATAACTATTTAATAGTTAATAAAAGAAGTACTTTTTTTCTCTTTGAACAGGAAAGAGACAAACAAAAAAAGGGAGGGCGATCCCTTCCCCCTCACCTCATTGTTGATATATAACTCTGGTAAGAACCACTTTATCGAAATAGATAATTTAGGAAAAATTTGGTTGGAATGAATTTCCTATCATTTGTATTCGTTTTACTTTAGAAATATGAACACCACAATCATTGAAATATTTGTTTGATTAAATTAAAAGAAAAGGGTATTATTCATAGAATAGATTACTTCACTCAAATCCAATATAGATATAGAATTTTGAAATGAAGATATTTTAAATTCAATTTAATTGAATTTAAACAAGAGTTAAAGTTTAAAATCTTTGCAGAATAATGTATAAAACAATTGATACAGTTTGATTTCTCAAACTCAATTAGTAGTACCCCTAGAGTCCACTTCTTCCCCATACTACGAGTGAAAGGGAAAATGTAAAGACTACCATTAAAGCAGCCCAAGCGAGACTTACTATATCCATGTGAATTATGTCCTCTATCTTTATGAATATGAAGGAATTTTTTATTAATGAATTTTTCTATTTAAGGAAGTTTTCTATTATTGTTCACTAATACTAATAATAGTAGAATCGCTGGCGCAGAGTCAAAAAAAATATCTTCAATATATTGATGAAACACTCCAAAAAAGCCAATTAATTTTAAGAAGTTTTTATATGATGACTGAAAAACTTTTAGTACAAACAAAATAAGCAGTAAGACCCTTGGAAGTATCAAGGTGACTTTTCCTCCGCGTGCTTCTGTTGGGGGAAAATTCAACAAATTATATCAGCAAAAGGGAATAAGGTACTTTGCGTTTTTTGTTGATGAGGCGACACCCGGATTTGAACTGGGGAAAAAGGATTTGCAGTCCCCCGCCTTACCACTCGGCCATGCCGCCAAGACGACACAAAATAGACAAAAATCTCGTCCTCCTTTATTTTGGAAAGGGGGACTCTTTTTTTTTGTACTTGCACCGTGAATCCCATTTTTTTTAATCCCTTTCCTAAATTCCGAAAAAGAAATCCTTCTTTATTTTTTGATTGGATTTCTTTTTTCAATTAATTTTGTATAGTATTTCAAAACATACACTATTTAAATTCTTTCTGCTTTCTATATGAAATAAAAAAGTGACTTTTCTTTCACAAAAGACAAAATTAAGGACAAATTTGAACCATTAACTATTGACTGTGAATTTACGAACGATTCGTGGATTTGAATCGAAAATTGTATTTCCCTAATCTTAATGATATCAGAAAAAAAATGGATACCTAACCAATCAGTATTGATTATTTTCAATACAAAATTATTCTCAATTCGAATTATAACACCAATTATGGGTATATGTAAACCCTAGAACATAAAATTTTACACAGATAGCTAATCTGATATCTTATCTGTCTAGAATTCCTCTATCAAAATGTGCTGTCAAAAATGGAACTGCAGTAAAGGGGGAGACAGGAATATATACATAGCTCTATCTAGTTCTATCTGGATATGCTTAATAAGCCTTCGTATGCACTTCAATAGTTTTGTTTATATATTCTATATAATTAGAATCCAATTTAATATTATATATAAAATAATTATATATAAATCGAAAATATATACAAATAGATAAAAATACATCTTTTCTATGTATATGCAATTTTTTTTGAATTAAACAAAGAAATACACGAAAAAGCTAACTAAGTCTTAAAAAAAATAAACTTTCTAGTGTTTCTGATTATTGGTTCTTTATCCCACGAAAGATGAAATCCTGAATCCATATCCATTTATTTTATCCATTTATTTTAGAGATATTCCAATCATATTGGAATATGTAATATCATAATAATGGTAGAAATTAAATCACGTTTTGTTTTGCTATTCTATACAAAATTTCCTAAGTCGAAGTTAAGTGTAATTTCTCAACCCCTTTCCAGTTGTATTTCTTGCAAATTCGAATTTGAGTATAAAATTATCTTTATTCCACCGTTCATATGTATTTCATACATTCCATATCCATCTATGGAGTTAGATAAAATTTTATGCGATTCTGTAAACAGAATAAAAATTCTATCATTGCTAGATCGCTCTATATAATTGAATTGAATGAGGCACGATCCAATAATGAGATTTTAAAAATAGTTAATAAAGGGAAATTTAAAATGCTCGAGGATGTAAACGAGGGAATGTCTACAATACCTGGATTTAATCAAATCCAATTTGAAGGATTTTGTAGGTTCATTGATCAGGGCTTAACAGAAGAGTTTTCTAAGTTTCCAAAAATTAAAGATACAGATCAAGAAATTGAATTTCAATTATTTGTGGAAACATATCAATTAGTCGAACCATTGATAAAAGAAGGAGATGCTGTATATGAATCACTTACATATTCTTCTGAATTATATGTATCCGCGGGATTAATTTGGAAAAACAGTAGGGATATACAAGAACAAAAAATTTTTATTGGAAACATTCCTTTAATGAATTCCCTAGGAACTTTTCTAATAAATGGAATATACCGAATTGTAATCAATCAAATATTGCAAAGCCCCGGTATTTATTACC